CGCCCTTTTTTTGGTTGAAGGAGCCGCTACTTTACTTTGGTCGTAGTCAGTTCAAACACACAAACCCAGTCCACTTGCAGCCATGTTGATCAAAATGACTAAGTTTCATGACTTGACCAGTCACTCGCCCTCGTATTAGAAGATCATCTCACCCCGTGGTCGACATTCCATTCCCTTTAGTCGTAGGTGCTCGTTCTATTTTTATTTGAATGGGCCGGGTCTCCCGAGGTACATATGGCCGGCCCTTCGGGTGTCTCGGTGATACAAACAAAGAAAAGACGAATTCCAATCACATCCCCTATCACTTAAAGCCAACCCTTACAAAAGGAGGAAATATAATCTAATAATCTACCTTATTTTTTCCTTCCCGTTGATTCCCCTTTTTCCTACAATCAAGCTGCACTTCCTTCTAACAAGTGGCTGAGAGTTAGCAAGCAACCTTGGCCTCTTGGCAGGAGGTTCGCTGCCCCCTTCCTTTCCGGTCCGGCCGCGGTACGGCACCTGAACTCGAAGCTACGATCAGATCCGATTGGATCTGATCCGTTCAGATTCCACAGATCCAGCCGATTTGGTCTGGTCCTATCCGACCCAACCCCGGAACTTAGAACGGTCGGCATGCTTTGGACGTTAGAACGGGGAGTCGTGCCCATTCTCTCTCCGGGCACGAGCAGGAACATCAAAATTTAAGACCGAATACATGTACATGACGGAACGACATATTCAAAAATACGTGATCTGATTTGATAGGCTGCCCGCGGAAATAGTTTACCGACCGCATAACAATTCATTCTTGTGTGTAGCGCATGGGGCCATGTCTCCCGAACGATCATAGTACGGCCGCTCATCTAATATCAAATCAATCGGTAGATCTCACTTCCCTTCCCCCATACCATGGCCGGAAGGGATAGCGTATCTACTACAGAAGAGAGAGTACGGGCCCTTATACCCTTAATTTTGTTTAGACGCGGCTCGAATGCCTTTACGCTATAGGCTGTGTTAAGCATGCTTCTTTGACGGAAAACACACTCTTTTTCCATGACAACAGTCGCGACTATAAAGGGCGGGGCGGTAAGCTCTCTATCAACAGGGGCTGCTCTCCTTTGTCAACTCCTTGCTTGTATCGTTGACTTTGTCAACCGAGCCTAACCAAAGCGTCACAACAACATCGAAAGGTTTACTTTGTCAACGCTACTAAGGACCGGGGCGAGCGGAATTCAGCAGAGGCTCGAAGAGGGGCTTGCTAAGCAAAAGGCCGAAGGCGGCTTTGCTATCCATCCTACTCACCGAAGGGCGGCAGGCAAAGCAGCAAGGAGATAGTGCAGCTTTCTTTGTTCTCATGGCAGAGTGAGGGGCGTTATCCATCCGCCAATAGAACCGGCTTTTAGTGAAGATCCGCTCATATGCTGCATGACGGGCGGCTTTGCTCACGAGTTAGCGATCAAGCGGAAAAGGACCTGCTGGCTTCTTTTCTTTCCGGAGCAGAGCTGCCTTGCTCGTAGCTCCCTATTGATATAAAAGGGGATGAGGGGTGAAAGAAAAATAAGAAGCAAGTCCTGAGGGAGTAAAGAGCCACCTAACGGTGGTTCTGCGCAAAGTGCGATCGATTGTCCTTCCTTTATAGATTGAACTACCGTAACTCCACTCAACCAACAAAGTAAATTCCATACTCAAAGTTGAGTTGCCGTACAAACTCAATATCTATAAAAACTAAGGGGGAAGAATTTTTACTGAAGCCGAAAGGTATCCTAAAGGAATGGTAGCACCACAATCCACCCAGCCGCGGCCATCTTAAACGGTTCGTGCGACGGCGGCGGAGGCAGGTTTGGTATAATCCATTCAATCTTCTTCTTTTCTTTCTCTTTTTCTGAATTTTCCTCTTCCCATGGAACTCCCTCTTGAAACATTTCCGGAGACTCGAGTCTTATTTCCTCTTCTTCCGGCAGCATTTCTCCTTTGAGCGGCATTTCCTCTTCTTCTTTCGTTTCGGCGGAGCTTCCTCTCTAGGTTCTTTCTTGCAGCCTTATCCCTTTTAAAAATTCTTCTTCCAGGATCGCCTTTTGAAAAGCCGGAACATAGGGGTCATGATGATCCAGTGGGAGGGATCTTCCTCACAAAGCCAGAGAGTCTTAATAGCTTTAATTGTAGTGATGGTAGGGGGCTGTTGGAAATCGGACACTTCCTCGGCCCAGCATGTTGAGACCAGAGCGTGACTAGGGAGCGAGTTCTTAAAAACTCCCATTTTATCGTTGGGGTTCTTAGGAGCTTCCTGTTCATCCACCACGTCGATTTTTCCTTCTTCTATGAAATCTTGGATTTTTTACTTCAAAGTCTAGCTTGCATCCGTCGCATGACCCCGTCCCCCCTCATTGGGACCTAAAAGAATTCTGCCAATTCCTTCCACCCCCCAGATACATACATACTTTTCTTCCTTTCTCCCATAAAGGCCTCCCTCCCTGAATCTTAGCTTTTATCTTTCTTATTTATTCTTACTACTATAACGTATCAAGGTCGTACGCCTGGAACAAAAAGGTTTGTCATACAATTTCGGCGATTACAAAAATCAAGGAGTATATCCCTCCCCCTTAGTGTCTTTCCACTTCCGGCGTTCAGGAGCAAACACTTCGCCTAATTCTTTTGAATCCCGGCCCCCGCTAACCAATTACGTTACGACCACTGAACAAACTTGGTTGACGAACATGGTTTATGCGCCGCTAATGTAGCGGCTTGTCGAGCATTTGACAAACTCACACCATCCATTTCAAATGGGATTTGTCCCGTGGACACACGAGCGATCCAACCCGTAGGATTTCCTTTTCCTCTTCCCATTCTTACTTCTGTAGGTTTCCGGGTAATAGGGAGATCAGCGAGAACTCTTACCCATATCTTACTATTTCTTCGGCTCATAGCACGATGGAATTGTCCGATTGTAGCCCGACGCGCTGCTTCAATGGCTCGATATGAAAGACGACCAGCTCTACAACTTTTAGTGCCATATCTTCCAAAACCAAGTTGTGTACCGTCCGGTTTGCAACCCTTACTACATCTGCCTTTACGATATTTACTATATTTCGTGCGTTTCGGATATAGCACGTCCCCCTTATTTTTTACAATATGAAATCCACACTTTGACACCTAAGATTCCGTAACGGGTAGATACTTCCGCAGGAGCATAATCTATTTTCTGGTTAAATACATTACGAGATGTTTTTCCATACTTTCCGCATTCAGTTCTAGTTATTTCTGCGCCCCTCCACTTACTCGTAACAGGCTTTCCTCGCTAAACAAGAAGAAGCTGCTAAGGTTGCCCAATTCGTTCTATCATGGGACAGGCAGGGTTTCGCACTAAGCAAGTAAACTACCTTTATCTAACTGAGTTATCTGTCCTGTGAGACATAGAAGGATTATCTCATTAACTCATTCAATCAGGAAGAAGTTTAGTCATAACGATCAGGCTATTTCAGTAGTTTTAACCCTACCCTAAGAGCGTGTCTGTCCCTATATTATTTCCTCTAAAGTGGAGTCATGTCTATAGACGATAGGATCTTACGCTCATGGGAGACCGGCTCTATGCAAGCCGCAGCTCTGAACGCATATAGCTCTACTGGGCGTGAGTTTCTCGTTCCATGTGGGATAGCTTGCTCTAGTTGACACCCCGAACTATCACATCTTCCGTCTCGTTACCCTCTCCTTTCAGTCGAGCTACTTCGTTACCCTCTCCTCTGAGATACGAGCTTGACAACCACATAGTAATATCCTTTCAAGTACTCCTACAGGGATAGGATTTTCCTTCTTTTTTCGACAACCAGTATAGAAAGTATCTCGCCCCTCTGTAATTCTTATCCGTCCCCAGATGCTGAATGAGCTAATCCTGATCTTTCTCTCATAGGGTGAGAACAAGCTCGACCACTCTTAAGCTAGCCCGAAGCTTGATCCCGCGGCCCCGATGCTACACATCAGTTCAGAACTCTACACATAAGTTCCTTGGCTCTGCTCGCGAATCCATTGCAATTGGGGCGAAATAAATAAAATCCCTTTTTTCTCTGTCTGTGCGCTTAGCATCGCTTTAGCCGCATTGCTATTGCTATCCGGGAATCGGGGATCATTCCTTAGCGCTTCACACTAAGTAAGCAAGCTACCTCTCCCTCTCCTATGGTCGAGTGAGTCCCTACCTATGTCGAGCAAGTAAACTACCTCTTACTCTGCCTCAACAGGATCTGGGCTCCGCTTGTCTTGGTCCTTAAGTGGAATTTAGGTACACAATATCCCTGGATTCTTCTTGCAGTTCAAGCGCAGCAAAAAGTAATAAAGAGCTTCTGCGCGATTTGCCGCCTTTTTTTCGAGGGATTCTCCGCCTTTTACTTTTCGCCGACATTTTTATATTCTCCTAAAAAGAAAAAGTAAAAGCAGCAGACCTGTAGTCCCATTATCCACCTTTAGAGAAATTTTTAAAGAAGGTTTCGTTTAACACATCTTGGCCAAGCAGGAAGAGCGGGAAATAAGTGCTTTGCCGGGTGAAGGTGCTCTCTTCTCTACTCCTAGACATAGGATAGGGGCTCACCCTGAATCCATAGTATCCTCTGCATCTTATGCATCTTCTGTCTCGTCTCTTGGTTTCGGGGAGCCTGTGAGCAAGAGTTCTCCCCCGAAAGCGGCTTTCCATTCTAGGAGGGAAGTGGGCTTCATTCAATGGAATGCCTTGTTGGTTTAGCGAAAAAGGTAGTTTACTTGCTTAGTGCTTGCTTGCGCTAAGGCTATTTGAGATCCTTTTTCAAGGCTCAAGTACTCTGGCCTTAAGTAAGGTTCTGAAAGAACTTGCTTAGTGCTTGCGCTAAGGGCTTATACCCAAAAAGTATGACACGCACTAGATATAATGGGACGGACGGGATGAAGCCAATAAAGAAAAGACTATAAAAGAAGATAACTCAAATAAAAAAGAATGTGATTCGGGCATAGGTTGCCATGTGACTTTTTGATACTAAAGAGTTCTGTTCCCTTAGATGGGACTCTATTTAACATAACTAAGAGGGTCCGCCGTTGTTAACCGGGAAAAGAGTGGGACTTGAAAAGAGGATGGGAGACAGGGGAACTCAAACAAGTAATAGAAGAGAGGAGAGGGCCCTCTAAAAGCCGTACTGGTGCCGTTGTTTCTATACGAAAATAGTGTGAATTTAGTTAGCGGCGGCTATCCTGCATTATACTCTAGCTGAACAGTAATTCCGCCTCCTTTATAGCAGCATTCCTTTCCAAAAAAAAGGGTAAGAGAAGAGAGTTAGTGCTCATTGACCTCCTTTTTGTTGTTCGAAGTCAATGAATTCCTTTCTTACGCAATTATAGTTGGAAATGCTTTAAGCGCGTATTGATACTTCTTAAGTTGAGGAGGTTTTCGGTGTCGCCCTTACCCTTGGGCTTTTTCTTCTTATGTAGTTGAAGATACAACTTGTACTTTTGAATGTACGAATTCTGTAGAAAAGCTAGTACCTCGTTAGCATTGCAACAACACGAATAGAGAGCGAGATACTGGAATACTCGGGGAAGGAGCGCTCTCTCAAAGTGTTTTACGCGTTTGCCTTGTATCTTCCTTATGTCGTTGTCGATTGATTGAAACAATTTGTTTTTTAACCCATTAATGGCTGCCCTTAACTCCAAGTTTCTGTCCGGACGAATTTATATTAGGACTCCGAGAACTAAGGTAGAGCATGGCTTGCTTATTCCTCGAACGAGCTCAAAACTAGTTGCTTCCAGTTTGAGCTCAGTCAAGACTTCATTAAAGAATTGCTTGAACCCTTGGCTTACCATTTCTGAGTTGGCTCCTTCCTTAATAGCAAAAGCTATATCGTCAGCGTAGCGCACATACCTAATTCTCGCTTCTTTACTCATAAAGTCTTGCGTCTTCACATCAAGTTGGTGAAGAAAGATGTTCATTAAGACGGGATACAACGGGCTGCCCTGAGGGATCCCTTTTATACAAGAGCCATAAGTCTTACCTTCTTTATCTCTTATTTCCGTTTTTTAGAAAGCTGAAAAATTGAGTTACAAAAGCCCTCACTGCTCTCACCCATATCTAAACCAATTCTTCTATTTAGAAGAGTGTGATCAATGTTATCAAAACAACCAACAATGTCTGCTTTGAGAAATCGATCTACTGTCCCCCAACTATCAACATGCGCAAAGAAGGTAATGGGTCCTCTCCCCTTCCAAAAGCCATGAGAGTGGGTCAGAAGGACGTCCTCATAGACTATATTGAAGAGTAAGGAAAGGGCTTTTCCATGACAATGAGGTCCTTCTTGCATGGTGTTATAGGGCGCATTTTTCCTGGCTTGTTAGGCTTTGGAATCCACGACCTGTGCATCTCCGAGAACTGAAAGCGAAGAAAGCTTAACGCAAGCGACATAGGTAATCAAGCAGCAATCGAGAGCCGAAGGTCTGATTCCACCTAGTGGCGAATTCAACCAACAGAGAAAGCAACCCTAGCCCTTAGCGCAAGCACTAAGCAAGTAAACTACCTTCGTGAACGTCACAACCGATGACCTATAGCCTTTATTTATTATCTAAATATGGTAATTGAAAGACTACAGAACAAAGTATGAACGTCCAGGAAGTTGCAAAGGGATTTCCGAACAACCCTGCAATCATACAGGACGTCAGGATAACAGGTAAGGAATCGGTAGCAGCCTTGAGATCAAAAGAAAATCATTTTTTCTTTCCTATCAGGTACTGCAACGGTTGGGTCTGGTTATAGGTACCATCCATTTTTAACCTTGCCAAAACCGTCATGGCCCAATCATGTATAGGCCGTACCGAGGCCTGATACAAGGGTGAGCCAATAGGGAATAACCTTTTCTTCCCTGCTCCCTTCAAGTAGACAATTCGAGATCCCCCTTGCTTAATTCACTCAATTAGCAATTTAAATTGGAATTGGAATATTCCCCCGCTCGAAAGAGTTCGCTCATCATCCTTTCCCTCGCCAAATACGGGGGACATGTTACCATGTATCCAAACGGAGAAGCAGAAGCAGAAGAATAGGATTGAGATTGCCAAAGACCTTTTGGGGGAAGTCAAAAACGGTAGCAGTTGGGGACGCCTAGTCCATCATACTATAGTGGTCTTACATACAGTTAGTGTCGGCAGGAATGGAACAGAAATCTCGTATATGAAAAATTTTTAGTATATATAGCGGAGTAGCTTTCTTTGTTTGAAGGCTTCAAGTGAGAGAGAGGATAGGATCAAACCATCGCATCACCAAAAGGTGCTCGGGTGTACCTTAGAGCAACGAAAACGAAGACTTTCGAGAACAAATATTGGACCGGGAATCAAAAGGGGTAAAGTAAAGTAAAAGCGCATATGGCACGAAAAGGAAATCCGATGTCGGTAAGACTTGATCTGAATCGTAGTTCAGATTCAAGTCGGTTCAGTGAGGGCGACCGCGTAAGTCACCGAATGGGTCCGTTTTTTCCTTTCTTTGTCGGTTCGATAAGTACATGCTTATCCATGTGTCTACGTAGATATTTTCAGAATATTGTTTTCAATCCGTTGGACTTGCTGCTTATGACTCTCGTTCTGTTATCTTTGATCGCTATGTATCAATGGCTTTCTTTCCGAAAAGTAAAGATGCCCTTTCAATTGAAGCTAATCGTGCATCTGGTTTTGGTTTTTTTTACTATTTTTGTGGTCGTGATCGTCAGAGATTGGGGCTTTCGCTTGATTGCCGTAGGGGCAATTGCCTCATCATGTATGATGATGGATGCATCTGGGCCCCGGGGGGATGACCATCCTTCCTCTTCCTTTTTTGAGGGGCTTTCAGGTTGGATTAGAGGGACCACTGAACCGGGGGAAGAAAAAAATTCGCAGCCTTCTCAGGGAGTCGGGCAGCGGCTTCCTGGTTCGCTCGAAATCTCTTCCCCGGATTGGACAGGGTACCTCAACGGGAACGAGAACGCGGAAAAGGCCGGGGCCGAATCATCCACAGGCCACAATCCGGCCCACCCCCCTACCGCTCGTTCTAGTGTTAACCATCAAGTTCTCGAGGCGTGCAACGGGGCTCTTGAGAACACACTCGCAGTGGCCGATCTGTTGCAACAGATTCAACGTGGGCTGCACGCACGCGTTCCGGGCGGGTTCCAGGCCGAAGCTCTCACGGAGACCTTGGAAACCCGGCATGGAACCGATAAATTGGGGGAAATTCGTGAGAGTCTCCAAACGGAAGGCTCTCAGAGTCCCTACTTTCGGGAATTCCAAACGGATTTTCGCAGCCTACGGGATGCGGGAGGCACAGAGAAGCAACTCCGTAAGGAGTGGCAAGGCCGCGGATGATGGCCTTTTTTATCTCATCCGTATTCCGATCGAAAGAAGAAGGTTGAAGTTTCATTCTTCAAGCACCTCTTTCACATAAGAAAGTGGAGGCGGGCTTGGGTACGATCTAACTAAAACGATTCCACATGAAAGAGGACCGGACAATTGCCTTCTTGAGTAATGGGAAGCGGGCTAGTCCCCGAAAATGCCCGTTAAAGTTGGGGCTAAAAATCTTCCTTGCTGATACTTGTAGGATTGCACTTGAAAAGACCTTATTTGGACCGGCAAGTAAAATCCTTGGAATGGAGATTCAAAGGGATAGGAAAAGTGGGACTTTAGCACTTTCACAAAGGAGGTTTGTGGAGAAGTTGCTTTAGTTGTTTGGCATGAGCAAGGCAAAGCCGGTGAAAACACCATTAGCACCTCACTTGTTGTTGTCTTCCGAACAATCCCAAAGCCGGAAGAGGAAAAGAAGATGATGGATCGAGTTCCTTATGCGAGCCTTGTGGGAAGCTCGATCTTTGCCATGGTATGTACTAGACCGGATATTGCTTATTCGGTTGGTGTTCTAAGTCGGTTTATGGCGAATCCGGGTAAAGCTCATTGGGAGGCCGTCAAGTGGGTCCTTCGTTATTTGAGAGGCACAAGTGGTTATTCAATATATAGCAAAAGTTCGGAACTCATGCATGCTTTTTTGATGCAAATTTTGCCGGTGATCTCGACAAAAGGAGGTCCACTACGGGTTATTTATTTCGGTTTTGGAATGGTCCAATTAGTTGGATGTCAAAGCTTCAATCGCCTCATGAATGTGCTAGGGGCGTTGTCGACTCCGAGGCCGAGTATATGGCGTTGACGGAAGCTTGCAAGGAAGCGGTGTGGCTTCAAAGTTTAATGCGTGAGATCGGTATAGACTATAAACCCATGGATTTTTTTTGTGATAGCATGAGTGTTGTTTGGCCAAGAACACGGTTTATCACAAGAGGACAAAGCATATCGCGGTTCAATTTAATTACATCCGTGAAATCATTGAAGAAGGCAAAGTGCGGTTGTTGAAGGTGGGAACCAAGGAGAACTTAGCGGACATGCTAACGAAGACGGTTCAAGTAGAGAAGCGAGTCGACCAACATAGATAGTCTTTGACCGGCCAGCTGAGCACCCGTTTGAAGACTTCATATTTGTTTGCCCTTGAAATTACATACGTAAGGCCTCGACGATTAATCTTTGCCCACCGCTCGACTCAACCGAAAATACCTCACTGAATAGGAAGTGGATCGCTTGCTGTCATGTTTGGAGCAAAAATACTTGGATTAGCACAGCACTGGGAGGGTCCTTTCCTGAATTGGAATGGGACTAAGCAACTTGTTTAGTTTAGATTATATTATTTATATAGCATCAACATGACAATAACATTACAAAGCGATATAGGCATTCATCCCATCCACCAACCGAGAAAGAAACCTACGTTACACTAACTAGGAGCGCGGTTCTTTATTCAAAAATACGTTATGAAAGAAGCCCACATATAAACGGGGGCTGGTCTGCTCATTATTTGTGTTCGCGCATTCATTCATTATTGCAATACACATAACATACGGTTCACGCCTCCACTACACTAGTGATGGAGCGGATTCGGGTCAGACGGAACAAGCCTTTTAGTTTACTACTGCAGCTGGATTGAAAAGCAGCCCCGGCCCTGCGGGAACGATACTTTCTTACATAGTACAACCCAAAAGGCGCGAAAAAGACCAGCAGAATGAAAAAGAATTAGGAGACAATACCAGAACGCTTTTCATCAAGGGTAGACCGATTGCTAATTGTTGTTGTTGCGTCTTCCGTCTGCTAGGATAGATAAAACTAGTCAATCCAGGGAAGATGGTTTAGGATTAGACTTATTGAGAAAGCTAATGAAAAGAGTCTATCAATCGGGAAAGGATAGATCTAACAGGCAAAAGGCTAGGCTAACCACTATCAAGGCAGGAAAGAGACATTCGCATACTAGCTATCACAAACTAGATGCTTACAGTCCTTTTTCCTCTCCCAGTGCAGTAAGTAATAAATACATCTAGAAAGAAGATATTCTCTAGCCTAGAGGAAAGAGAACAACTAGGATGAAAGGTATTACTAATCTTGATATAGTGACACAGGATGATAGAATGTCACTAGGATAAGCGTCCGGTTTTTTCCATGGGAAGATTAGAATGACCTCACAAGGAACCTCATTAAAGATAGATAGCTACCTTAGAGAGCTTACACAGTCAATTGATCTATCCTAGGTTGAGGAAGAAGGGAGGAAGGCTTGAAATAAGCTCTTCCCAGCTACTGACTCTAATAAGACTAATAGCCGTACCGCAGAAAGAAGGTCAACCTCGCCCCAGGTAATCACAGCTTTCTTCCCCTCAGGTCAAAGAGTAAGAACTCGCTTTCGAGCTAACCTTACATGGAGCTACCTGCCAACAAGCAAGAAGAGTTCTCATTCACGGCTAACTAAGCATTCGTTCGGAGTTGACAAGGGAGAGGGCTTACTTTCCTATATTATGTTATGATGGATAGGCTGGCTGCACTCCCTTTGAGGTAAGAACAGTTCCTTTTGATTCAATTGCAAGAAAACACCCTCTTATGATTATGATACGAACACTAAGCCAAACATTTATATGGATTCCTAAAAAATGAAATAATAGACTATCATGTCATAATATATGACAGAAGCATCACTCTGTCTGTTGGATGCCCTTCTTACTGGCAAAATCAGATCAAGAATAGCCTTTGGCTAGGAAAGCACAGTCAGACTAGTGCAAGGCCCAAAGCACCAAGACTGCTTATTCCGCTAAAACAGCAAAGAGAGAGGACCGGGACAGTAAAGAGACAAGACCTCTTATGCCGGAAAAGTAAGAAAGTCAAGTCAAAAGTGCTAACGTGCAGCTCCCATTCCGAATCCAAGAGAAACCTAAGAGAAGACCATGCTACCATTAAGCATGCTAATGGATGCAGGTATTATTATCGCTTAACGCTTGTGCTAAGGAAGAGCCAACTCCTTTCTTTGGGATCAGCGCTTGTGGTACAATCCATTTCTTTTATAGTACACAACCGAGTCTCTTAATAAAGAGAAGTTGGGGACATAGTAAACCTCCTACTATAAGAGCGATTCCCTGGGACGTAATCAACGGGAGAAACCACTTGCTCTTTCGCGACTAGATATAGAACTCTATTTGGAAGTGCAACTGGCTTTCGAACCTCCGCTGAGAAACCATAGCCCGCTCTTCGCTGCCTCTTCCTTTGGTCGAGTGAGCTTTCGCTTCCTTGCCGTATCCATAGTGGCAGCCTCCGCTTCCCCGCCCGGTACTTGAATTTCGTATTCGGTAGAAAACCTTCGCGTTCATGAAGGGACATCGAGTGCAATCTGTTCCTCGCCCTCGTCCACTAGACATGCTACCTCGATTTGTGCGACCCTAAAAAAAAGTGGGTCCCGTGCCGTGCCACCTAGCTCTGCATAGATGGGTCGGGTAGGTGTGCCGATTCACCCCTTCCCCATCCATGGGGTCTCTGGCCTTTCTTTATCTCTGTGATGATACTACAAGGCAGGTTCTTGTGCCCGCTGTGTCCCTCCCTCGTTCTGTCCCCGACTCTTGTGAGCCTGGTGATTGAACCCTTGTTATTAGTTGGATTGGCGCCGTTGTTTGCCTGAGCCTGTGAAGCGGTAGAAATGATCGCTACCATCTTGCACTCAATCGAAAGGACCCTGCCTAAACTACCAAAAAGGCTTCGATTCGAGATTCTAACTCTAAATGGATCTCTAATTGGCTTTTTCACTTGCTTAACACATCTATAGCACTTCCTCCCTCTAACCCTTATACAATGGATCGCCATAGAAAGGCTTAGCAGAAGGACAGGATTAAACTGGCTTTCCCCGCTTACTCACTGTATGGATTGTCCCTTGCTGAAACTAGATATCCTTCCGCCACAGACAGACTCAGAGGATTCCGGTGGGATTGAATCCTGTCAAGGAAGCGGCACTCTAGAGGGGAAGGAACTGTCTAAAAAAGAGCTCATTTGCTCATTCGCTTACACCCTTACAAGAGCACTTACAGGACAGGGAGAAAGACTAGACATATAAAAATGGGACTTTGCTACTGGTTAGCGAGTCAGAGACGATTACGAGGGCTCCCAACAAGACTATAGTTGCTAGTAAGATTCATGAAAGACTTTTACACTACAGAAAATATGCTAGGCCTAGTACTGGTAGACACCTTATATCTATGAGTATTATTACTCGTAGTCTCCCGTAAGTTCAGGTACGCTTGGTATGAAACGTATTCCTTAGGCCCTTAGTCAAAACGCAGGGAAGAGAGAAGCAACTAAAACTGTAATTGTAACTGGATACCCCTCTTCACTAGCCTCACTGGCTTCCACAGACTCAGGGGTTTTATGTACTACTGGAAATAAGATATGCTAGAATGGAATATGCTAATACAGGAGGTAATATCCCATCGATAAGGAAGGACTTCAATTCAACTGTTTCGATGGGACTAGACAAATTAGCCACATCCAAGGGATCTAAAAAAAAGGGAAGTCAGAACTTGCTGGCTTTACTTGCTTTGCCTTCAAAAGAGGTTATGGTTACACTTCCCCTTTCTGGCTTGCTCATATCATAAAATCACTTTCTTGACCTGGCCGGGGTCTAAACTTTCCACTTGTACCAGTATTGAGATGTTTTGGATTTGGATTTGGAGTTGGAAGTGGTATCATCAAGGTAACTAAACTCATCTTTTCTGTACAGAGAAATAGGCATAGAAACAGAAACGGAACCTGGTCATTTTGTTTCTATGATTGAGATTCACCACTATTATGAGAAAGGGGAGATAGGCTTCCTTGGTCCTACTTACCTTACTTAGGGAAGACAACACAACGTTGAGCTGTAAGTACATTAAGGAGAGTGCAAAGCACCAGAGAAAAAACCCATCTTCCTTGATAGGGGGAACTCTCTCTTATTGTCTTGCTAGCTTGCAACCATACCATCTTACAGACCCTACAATCGGGACCTTCTTTCTTACCCTCAGGGGGGAGACCGGATTCCTTTCTTTCCTATTTAGAACTGCAGATTTGTCTTTGTCGCTGGTTCGGACGTGCATCGGCGGCCCCCTTTCCACTTCAATCGTGGAAAGTCAGAAGCAAGAATCATTGATTCCTGACCCCCTTATCTACGACAACTCCAGATCAACTAATTTTCCTTCTAGTTGAGAACCACTAAGGGTAAGAGCAGCATCTTAGGTCTGATGAGAGCCTGATCTACTCTACGACAACCCTGATTGTTGTATTCTCGGTCCCCTACCTTTACTATTATTAGTAAAGCCCTCTCCTTGGGATCCCCATCTGTGTAACATAAGCCTTATTGTATTGCGCGCTGAACTATTTAGCTTTCTCCTAGTGCTTCCACCCGCGGTTCTTCGTTCCTCAGCTCTTTATTGCTTTTATCTCGACACACTGCCCCTGCTTTGGCTTGTAGGCTTGTTAGCTTCGCAACCTCTGCTCTGGAAGCAGCTTATGCCCCGGACCTTATTGAGCACCGGGATAGGAATATTAATAAGGCTATGTGCGAACTCTCGTAGATCACTCCCGGATGTAACCCTTCTGCTGTCTCGTAGCGTAGCCCATCCTTATGCTATCCATAAGCCTTCTCGTTGACAACCACATAGGGATAGGAAGATGTTGAACGAATAACGAGTTCAGTCAAGCAGGATGTTAAAACAGAACTTGCTCGACCACAGCACAGGGAAAGGAATTCACTTCTTTGCTAGTCCTCTTCGCCCTCTATACCCTGATGTTAGCCAATAGCCTGATTCTAGCTTTGCCTGATTGTTGTATTCTACGCCCCCTGATGGTACTGCTAGAACAGAAGCCTGATAGTTGCCCTCGAGTCTCACTACTTCTATTACCTGATCGCACCCGGATGCCTAACATCATTGAGAACAGGAGAGCACACCCCGGATGTAACCCTTCTTTCAGTCTTATCCGCCCCCTTATTAGGCTTTCAGTGAAGTGAAGGAAGAAGGGTTCTTATAAGAGAATGAGGTACCGTTCGGACCCCTTATTCGCAAGGGTTCCTCACTCAAGTAAGGGTGATAACGGGAAGAGAGAAGTTATCTATTAGCTAGGCTGGTGGAGGTCCTCAATCGATCTCTAGCCGTGTCTACGCCATATCTGTCTCAAGTGTTAGTTTTCAGCGGGTGAGGAGTTGAAGGGCCATGTTTAACAATGTTGTCCACTGGAACCCATTCCATGGTTTTGTTGCCTTCGGCTTTGCTGAGGTTATCATGGAGATTTCAGGCAAACCTTCTTCCTCCTTAATCTTTAGCTGAACACGAGTTCGCGGAGGTGTAATGAGTTGGGATGGATCGAACTTTCCTACTTCGGGCTCTGTTACCAGAGGATGCCGCTTCATCAGCTTTGCGCTCATGTGAAATGATTAAATCCCGAAAGTCTTCCCTTCTCTGCTTCATGCATTGCCGCTCGATATACTCTTGCATTTCGATCATGCGATAGCTTTGGTCAGGGTCTTCTGGAGGTGATTCTTCCACTGACTCGCAAGGTATAGAGTTGACAGCTGTGGTCACTTCTGTGAGTAGACGCATCATGGGGCCCGGCCCAGTGGGAGGGTCAGTGGACCACTGTGGATGAGGTATCATTGGAGGTGGAGCTAGAGCCGCCATGTTTCTTCTCGGGTAAAGGACAAGATAATCAAACTTTCCTGATGGGTCTCCGAGAAGGTCTACCTCAGGATCTCCTGCTTCATATCGTTCCCGTCATTTTTGCTGATAAGTTTTATTCTTTCTCGGCTTAGGCTTCCGTTCTCTCTCGGCTTCGAGCTCGAGATCAGTTTCTTGTGCATTTTGGAAACAATCATCACAGTCGCAGATGTCCCACCATATGTGGCCTGATTCAGTCTTCCCTTGATAGATGGGTGATCCATCCAAAGAGTAGGCGATGATGGGGAATTCAGAGGCTGCAGCGGGCCGAAGTGTTCCATTCTTGATTTGAGGGGCAAGAGCAGTAAGTGTGAATGCTGGCTGATGTTGTGTTGTGCCAGTGGGCTGAGATGGTTTCGATTCTGAGGGGCCTGCCGAGCGAACCATGTTGATTTCAGGGAGATCATTCTCTGTTTTCAATTCTCAAGTTCAAAGCGTAGCAGGTGTTGTTCTCGGAGATCTTGGATCTTGTGTCTTAAAGCGAAACATCTGTCAGTCGTATGACCTGGACTTCCCATGTGATAGTAATCTGGATCAAACTTTCTTTGTTCCTTTTTGGGAGGTGATGGATTAGGTCTCGTGCCTTCTCCTGTTGGTGCTTGTGGTTGAGGAATCTGAATCCCAGGTTGGTTAGTCTGCTGAACCTGTCCTGGTGATAATATAAGGGGCTGCTGAGTGGATGGCTGTACGTATATTCTCTGCTTTTGTGGATGGTCATTTCTAGACGGGGCGGAGGTGATGACCTGAACTTCTCCTCCTTTCGGCCCGGTTTCTGTTCTTTTGGTCTGTACCCTCCTCGGGATAGTGCTCGTTCCTGACTGTTCCAGCAGCGACTGCAATGCCTGTATGTCAACCAGGCGCCCTGATTTGACTCCATCTTCCACTCGCTCACCTACTATGACCAGGTCTGCGAAACTTGACGTAGTGTGCCCGATAAGGTGGGAGTAGTATGGATCTTTCAATGTGTTGAGGAAAGCACCGACCATCTCTTTTTCAACCATCGGGGGTTTGACCTGTGCTGCGAGTTCCCTCCATCGTTGGGCGTATGCCCTGAATGACTCGCTACCCTTTTTCTGCATACGTTGGAGCTCGAATCGGTCCGGTGCCATTTCAGTGTTGAACTTGTATTGTGACAGGAAGGAAGTGGCTAGGTTAGACCATGTTCGGATCCGGCTGTGGTCTAACTGGACGAACCACCTCTGAGCAGGGCCGGTCAGACTTTTTTTGGAATTGCTGGATGAGTAGTCTTTCATTATCGCCGTATAAACACATTTCTCCACAATAGACTTTCAAATGGGTAAAAGGACAGCCTGTTCCATCATATTTGTCTAAGTCTGGAGTTTTGAACTTGTGGGGGAGTTTCATATCCGGGAAAAGCATAGGTCAGAGAAACTGGTACTGCCATAAGAGTCGATCCCCTGTAGGCTTTTGACCTTTTCTTCTAAGCTCTCTAGCTGATTGGCTACCTTCTTTTCTTCGGCTTTTTTCTTCAACTTGTCATCCTGATTACCCTCTTGGGACTCTGGGATGGTGATGTAAACTGCATTCTGAGTGGTGACGGGAGGATTGCTGGTGACCTGAGAGGATCCTGGTCCTATTTTGAATCTCTCTATTGGAACTTATACAAATATGGATACTGGGTCTATTGAAAATATAAAAGATACTGCTATTCCCACAACTGCCACTCCTCTAACTGGATCGCTGGGAACTGGCATTAGAACTCCATGGGCTTATGTGCCTTAAAATAGGACTCGAAATGCATCTGAAACTGCTTCGTTTGGACCGTTTAGCTCGTTTAGACCGTTAGACACGCTAGGATAGAAAAAGTAGCCACGTTACGTTAGGCCTCTTAGCCAAGGTCTTACAGGTATGCCTCGTATGCTCGGTATGAAACTTCTTCCTTATGCCCTTCTTTAGCTATTACGCTCGTTAGCATGTTATTAATTGTGGTAGAACCTGGTGAACCTGGCGTATCCCCCACATGATATCGTTATTTGTCTATAAGGGTGTCTACATGTAAAGGGTCTTTTGTGGTAATGTAAAGGGTATTTCAGCATCACTCTCGCTACCAGAAAAGAAAGAAGTAGGGCAATAAAATAGCAGGTATGTAAATAGATGGGCTCACGCTCTCCACCCCTCTCTTGATATGATAGTAGGAGTCCCTGCTATGGCACTATCTGACGTTAAGACGAAGATGAGGGGTTCTTCTGCTTCTTCCCTATCAAGTTGAGGTCTCTCGAGCCAGCTTGTCTGGTTTATCGGTCCCCCCATAATAGCATTTGGCGTAGAATGAGAGGCTAATAGATAGAGTAGGCAGCAGAAGCTCAACAAAGTTCCACGAGGGAATATTAAGAGTCGCTGAAGATTATAGGACATCTGACTTTGTCGCCTCTTTGAGGCATTCCCCCCCAGGGAAGTTGTTTGTTCCAGTCACTAAGCGTCCTCCCTTTATGGGAAAGGATTGAATTGCGTAGAATGGGACGCTGATAATGGGACGTTTAAGTTTTGTACAGGATTGAGTGTCTTTCTTTGGAGGCCCCCAATGCCTAACCTAATAGGGGATTCCCCATAGATGGATCAAGAAAGTAGGGCTCTTATCTTTCAACGCCTTTCGTGGTTTGGGAGGAAATCTCAAGAGTCCGCCCGAAGAGATGAAGGAATGAATGCGTAAAGTCGAGAGTACGCCGTCTGGAAGCGGGGCTATTAGGGGCCAACTCATAAATTCGAATGCTACTCTTTATGGTTCCAACCCCTATTTAAAAATAAAGACTCTTCGGGATGCCCTTTTCTCATTCTGCGGGAAGTGCTGATCGTAGCTGGGTCAACGACTTCTTTTGGTATGGGTGTCATGAGACGCTATCTCAGATGAGAATAGGCAAAGACGCAGCCGAAGCCGCCTCTGAGGAGATGGCCTAATTTCTATTCTATCTATGGAAATTTCAATCGAGAATAATCGCTTTAAAGTCACGTTGAGGCCTGTCTTTGAACATAATAGTTGGCACGAGAATCCTTCTCAGCGGAGTCAGAGTCTTTATTTTTAAATAGGGGTTGAGATCGAGGGTAGTTTGATTATGGGAACCGAGGCCGGAGACTGTGACGCCGCTACTGGTACGCTTATCCAAAAGGCAGGGGTAGCCCGAGAATGCCGCTCCCCCTTGACCGTAAGCTGGTTGTCCCGTGTTATCCATAGTTTGGGAAAGGGTTCGATCCCCATCGTCGATGAGTAAGCAATTTTTTTTCCTATCCGTTCCGTGGCATGAACGAGAAGCATCCTCTGATCAGATCTCAGTCTATCTATTTACTTCATAGGGCCTTCTCTATAGCCGAAGACTCGTCAGTGTGAGGCCTGTCACGTCAAATCAAGTACTAGTAAGAACAGAAGGGCATCTAAGGTATGAAAACCTGTCTAGGAAGAATGTACCGAAACATCATACTAAAAGCGCTGCCTTACTAGAATAATGTATGAGGATGGACAGATCGAGTGCATTTCCACTCATGGAGAGGGGGAGATTTACACTAGATTTCAGAAGTGGGACAAAGAGAGGCTTTTTTCGAGTCTTTGTCTCCGATACCTCCTCTCAGGGCAGGGAAGTAGCCTTCTATCTCCGACCGAGCAAAGCGCCTTGCTGGTTCTAAATAAGAGAGTAGGCGTGCGTTTGGTTTTGTTAGGATTTCCGTATCTGCCCACCTTCCTTTATTTCAAGGTGAGATAAGTGCTCTATAGTCTGGTCATTTTTTGAGTATCTGAATCATAGATTATGCCATACTATTATATGGATTTCTTCCACGTGCAAATCTACTCTCTTGGGCTATCTCCCGCGTAGGAATGTCTTGTATCGGCCCATTTCTTGCAAGAAATCTATGTGAGGTTAGTTTTGTCAAATAAAGTAAAGGTCGTGGTCCAATACTAGCTCTATCTCCGAGTTACTTAGAATATACAGAAGAGGGGGACCTATCCGAGTCCTCCACAACTGATTGTGTAAGAGTTGGGCGGGGGATGAGTTGATGTTGCTGGAGTTAAGCGATACGAGCATAAAGGAAAGAAAGCAATTGATGTCCTTTCGACCTCGGCAGTCGATCCAGAAGGAACTCCTATTGCGCTAACAAGGGGAATTAGGGAAAGAAATTCTACACCAGATAGAGCATAAAGGAAAGAAACCAGATATACCATAAGATTGTGTAACAGACTAGTCGGCTATTTATTGTTCCTACAGGAAAGAGTAGGGTGCCCTACTAATTGTCTAAGAGACTAGTTCGCTCTTCCTGCGGCCAGGCATAAATCTAAATAGAGTGAGGCCTCCCCTAGTAGGGTCCCAATAAGTAGAAGTTATCTTTTTGGCCCCGAACATGCCTTCTTTGTATTAGTACAAGAATGTGTCTATCTCCGAGGGAAATAGGCATAGAAGGAGTCTCGGTTCATTCTGCGACACAAGGCTTTTGTCGCATAAAAAGCCGGTCCCCTCCTGATCAAGCTGACCTACCTCTATCACTAAACTAGACCAAATGACGTCGTGTAATAAATCTTCGGGTACTACACAGTATTGAGGTTCCGGCTGAGTTCTTACAATGGACGCCCCAATCAGAAATCTTACAAGGCCTAGTGTTGCTAGAGTATGCGTATTGGTTGATCTCTTGAAGGATATGCCCAATCTTGGCTGGGGATGGGAAAGTTTGGGCGCTGGCAACGAATCATTTACGAGAATCCCCCGAAGTCTTGCTCCTTCTGTCGTATGAGAGGCCACAGCCTAGATGAATGCAAAGCCAGACCTGTTCTAAATAAAGGCAAAGAACCTTTGCAGGATGATACTACGAACCCTAATGGAGCCAAGGAGAAAGCAGTTGCAGGCCAGGGTGAGACTTCGAAAGCTGCTGAGAGTGTAAAGCCAGTCACACAAACAGATCAAAACAAAAAATCAAGAACAGCGTGTGATTGGGAGGTTTTCGGTTGCGCCTAGTCTGGATGACCATGAAGTGCAACGAGTTAATGCTGCTATAAATGAGGAAGAAGCCAATGTTCTTGATAATAATAATCAGAAAGGCGAGATGGCAGGTGGTGTTGAATATCCGGATCTGGGATCACGTACTTCATTGATTCCTTTGTTGGCTGGTCCGGCATAGGAACAAGAAAGAGATCTCTTGTTGGTGCAGGTTCGTCCCTCCTTCCTTTGTAACCGATGGTATAGCTTCCCCAAAGGCTGCTTCTAATGGGTCAATGTGATTATATAAAGATTCACTCCCATGGTTCCTAGCCGGCCAACTGGAACAACTTGACTAGGAGATGAAGAGGGCAGAGATTGTAGCTAACACTGTCTCGACTCCTTGCCTTGCTCAATGCTTCTCCATCAACTGCAGCGGGAAGGGCAGCAAGAAAACTAAAGCGCTAACTCCTTAGCACAAGCGCTAAGCGATAATAATTCCTTTCTTTATTAGTATTGTATTAGTTTAGACAATTAATGCTTTCGCGCTGTTGCTTGCATTAATTAGTCTATAGCAGCCTTTACTAATACTAAAAAAAGCTTTCTAAAGCTCAATCCCTTGCTTGTTCTAACGCGCAACGGCTTTCTAGCAGCTCAATCCGTTGCTTGTTGCTCCAACTTAGGAGTAGGGGCTCTAGAGCCTTTTCCGCGGGCTGCTATGCTAGTTGTAGCGCGCGTTAGCTTTACTAATATAATATCAAGTAAAGGGGACTTTATCATGATCTTACGAATCTACAACTCTCTTTACTGAGCGAGACTCTACCCAGATCTAAAGAATTCGCCAAAGAGCCTTCTTCTAACTAGGAGAGTCAGCAAGCTACCGGAAGCGAAGCTTCTGGCTCCCCCTTTGAATTTCCAATTCCTCTTTTTCGTTCTACTTAGGTGGAGCAATCCGAACTCTCGACAGAATATAAAAGAGGTTTTTATTCCTGTGTAGACACCTCAACGAACTCATGTGGACACTCCTCAGCCCGAGGACAATCTCTCAAATACACATTAAGATGTTGACCCGTTTTCTTTTCTTCCCTGCTCCCTCTCCCTTCATTCCCATCCTGCCAAGCTGCGGCTGCCATCGCATTGTATCTAACCACACTGTGGCAAATCGATACAAGTAGCTAAACAGCTTGCTATACCATACAAAGGTATCTCCGACCGAACGGTTAGGCAAGACTACGGCGCCTGGGTAAACATCCCGTTTACCAAACAAGACGTCGAGAGTTTCACTTAACCATTCCCCTCCTGCAGCCAAAGTGTTAGCGGCTGTAGCATCCACCGATAATGTGTGGAAGAGGGTAAGCTTTCTATGTGGATAGGACGTATCAACACCTTTTGCATCTTTTAAAGGAAATATAAAAGAATGAATAATATTGTGTTGGGTCCTGAGGATCAGGATGGCCGAAGATCAAAACCTAAATGTGCCAGGGGTTGATCATCGAAGCCAGGGACGATGAAGGAATTTGAGCGCTGATGTAGCTAACAGCCACCTTCATAGTCGATTCATTAGGGTCGTCACCTTCTACCCAACTAGTGGAAGTATCCACCGTTTTCTTTGTCTGTTAAGCCTCACAGCTATGGGACTTCCTAAAGAAAACTGCAATCGTAGTTTATCAACCACTCACAAGACCACCGAGATCTTCGGCTTAGCTCCCAAAGGTAATCCACCCGGCCCTTGCCCAACCTATACAAGGGGAGCGGAAGATAACGAAAGGGAGACAAAGTCCTAACTAAATCATAACACAAGAACCTCCGTCTATATCATAACACAAGCTACCCATTCAGTCGAGTCGATCCGATTCGTTCTTATCTATAGATAACGCAAGAGATAACTTATGGCTTCGCGGATGGAGAGGGATTCGAACCCCCGGTATTCCTATCAATACTTCGGTTTTCAAGACCGACTCTTTCAACCGCTCAGACATCCATCCTCTTCGCGCTTCGCTCGCCCTATCTATACGCGCGCTGGCAGGTAGGGGCTTATCTATGTGATTCGCTACGCTTGCTTGCGCATATCGGCGGACTCTATTGCCTGCCGGTTAGCGAAACTTTTCCGGTAGTACGAATCGCTACGGTTCGCTTGTTTCTATATGATAATATGCACCTTGGTTGCTGCGCTCCCCGCGGGTAATATAAAGAGAGTGAAGAACGAACGATCCTCCAAACAAAAAGAGTGATTGAGCCCGACTCAAGCGAGTGAGTGAAAGGCGTGGCAAGAGAGCGAGTTCGACTCGCGAACGATCGGCAAGTGAAGGACCGATCCTTTTGCGCCAGTACTGTTGCGAGACTTGTACTTGGCGGCTCACGAGCAACATATAGACTAAGGTTGCCCATCACTCCCCCGCTCTTTTTTGAAGTGAAGGCCTTTTCTATTCTCTTTCTAGTATGGTTCCTCCATAAGAACACTGAACGCCCAGCTTCGCAGAGCAGCTCTCTCCCCAACCCACAGCATAGTGCGGAATCTGGATCGTTTCATTGAGCACCATTTCTTTTAGATATAAAGGTGTTCTGACTCTATTGGATCAAGTCATAACCTACGCCTTAGTATACTATACTACTATGGAGAGACCAAGCTCTATTTCAGAGATTGGACTCTCTTTACTTTGATTAGCCCCTACTGGCGTAGTATGAGTTCTACGTTAGTAAACGAAGAATTGGGTGATATCAAACTCTATGTCCAAAAGTGGAGCACCATTATCTGATCAAGCTAAAGAAAGACTTCAGGCCAAATTAGATATGAAGGAAAGGTTGAAACGACAAGAAGAGCGCTTAGTGAGGAGACAGCACCGGAGGGAGGAAATTCTCGCGAATAAGGTAGTTTACTTGCTTAGTGCTTGCCCTAAGGGGATCCCCCTTTTCGCTATGTAGGTTCAGCTACCCTTTGATGTGGGCCCTCTCATTCCTTCCAAATCTAAGGGTTGAGGACCTCTTCATACGAATCTTTCTATTTCCTCTTAATGCTTCGAGCCACTGTCTCTTGAAGCCTTTGTAGCTGTTCCTGGACTTTGGATAGGTTCACCAAGTGGATTTTGAAAGAAAGGTTGTTGGCAAAAGCCCGGGTTAGGTGTGAAAGGTATTCGGTTGCCACCAGCTCTTAAGCACACCCATTGGCATTGATGGGATCGAAAGACTTTCGGTTTTGTGGACGTGTCCATAACTTTATCATGGATCTAATTTGGATGAATACACGGGAAGCCCAGAGACCTCATTTGGCATTGTGCGGCTTCCTTAGTGCAAGCACTAAGTAAGCAAGCTACCTCTCCCTCTCCTATGGTCGAGTGAGTCCCTACCTATGGTCGAGCAAGTAAACTACCTTAATTGCACTAGCGCACTCAGGTGAGCAGCAAGCCGTTGGTTAAACCAATAGGGGCTCTGGCAGAAGGTACCACCAGACACCCAATCCCAGCAGAAGACATGTTAGTAGGGCGAATCGGCTGTCTTTGACGTAGGCGAAGGCCATTGCCTCTGATAAGCCGAGTGTCCTTGTACGACTACTTTGTCTTGCGGCGTAATCCAATAACGCGATCCAGGGGGTGGCTTTGTTGCCTCTATTTTGATCTATTGCCGAAGCAAAATGAAAGGGCAACTGGCCGATCCCGGTGGCAAGCGGTTTCCATAAGGATAATGGTTGGAGTTCCACTTTTTTTAGCGAGATCTGTCTTTCCAAGTTTGAATTTTTGTTAATTTCTTCTAGCTTGGAAATCGGGTTGATCCATTGTCGCGATAGATGACTACCGGAAATCCCTGCCTTGATCGTTTTCGGAAAGCGCCTTCTCCTTTTTGGTTGGTTTAAGGGGCGAGAGGGGGCGTGGAACTACTACTACGATTCTCATTATTCTCATTTCGCTTTCTACTAAAAAGAGGAACACGGAAAAAAAGGTTAAAAAAAAAGTGCAAAGAGGCGATTCATGACTCCAGCATAAAAAACAGCACATTAATCCCGGAGCTGTGGATGATTGAGACAGCTCTAAGATCTTGTTCGTAGTTTCCGTTTAAAAAGTTGTACTCATTGGTTTCGCTGAGAAATGTTTGGGAGAAGGATAGTGCACCATTAGTTGAACCATGTCTCTCGGATCTCTCGGAAAGCCTTTGGGTTGTGGGGGCTATTGTTTCCTTGAGGCATGGTTTGAGCCCTGGTGCGGAGCTCGGTAGTAGTCTGACTTCGGGAAGAAAACGGTCGGAAAGCACTCAGCTAAAAGCATGACAGCAATCCCAGCCCGCAACGGAAAGAAAAGCAGTCCCTACTGCCGCGTCAAGCTAGGCCTGAAACCCCCCCAAAAGAGAAAAGGAAAGCGCTGTTAACAGCAGGAAGAGCAGTCCGTACCGCAAGCAGTACCATAAGCGGTACCGCAAGCCGTACGTTCAGCAATTATTATACGCAAAAAACTGATAACGCAAGAAACGATTGCTTAATTACGATGAATATAGTCCCTAAAGACGAGACGGAGTCCCCCAGGACAGCTTTCTTTATAGAAGATGCCAGCGTTATAGAAGATGCTACTAGCGCATTGTACTGGCCGTAGGGGACTCAAGCCCTCGTCGATTGAGAGGAATAAGCCCCTCGCCTCACTCGTCAACTGTTATCATGACCTCTCGATTCTCCCCGGATTGGAGGATCACCTTTGACCTGCCCGACATGCTGTTGACTTGGAGAAAAATTCTCCGGCCGTACCTTCTGCGGTCGTTACGCTTGGTCGGCCGGGACCAAAGAAAAGTATAAGCTTCTACCGTGTAGAAGGCATTATAACTAAAGTACGCGACCTCAAAAATCAACATCTACATTTCGTCGCTACCCTTTCAGTCCTTTCAATGTTCATCTTCCCGCGTGAGGGTGATCAGCGCTCTCGTTCACGAAGCCAACCGAGTTGCTCATGGGAAGGAGCATGTGGGGGAGAAGGACCTTTATTCGTCTCTTCGAACGGAGCCCGGGTTGAATCCGCCCCCAGGTTTACTTTTTTTACTATGTATGACCTTCTCATCAACAGACGTTTCCCGAATAACCATTCATTTAATGAAAAACCTGCGCTTGTTAGCAGCTGAATCACTCTCTCCTCTCGCAGCGGGCCTCTTTTCTTTCCCCCGCTGGCATGAAGAAAGGGCCCATTTCACTAGCTCTTCTTCTTGTGAGAATAAATAGAGGGCTAAATAGCGCCTTTGAATGAGTAGATCTTCCCGCCCCCGTGCCCCCCTTTACTCAATGCTCTTGAGGTCCGAAAAGAAGACTGAGTGGACAGGGGGCAGGGAAGTTAAGTTACAGAAATGGGAGTCGTGGACTGGTACCGCGGTACTGCCTACTTTGGTTACTCCTTATTGTGATCCCTCACTCTGGGCTAAGAGAGTCTCTTAAGTGCTAGCGTAGCGGGAGAGCAAATAGCAATGAACCTTATCTAAAGTATTAGTTCCCTCCTACCTACAGCTCTCTATGCGAGGAAAAGGGTATAGGCGGATTGACGCATCTGAGCAGGCAGGGAATACACTTAGTGCTTGGAATATGAATGCTATGAGGCTTGGGCGAGAGAACAGGTCCAGGAGGCCTAGATATTGCATCATGTGAAAGCAGCGCTAAAAGACCAATAAGAGCTGTAAACAAGTGAGATAGGCACGGAGGGGGGCATTCTGGGGATGTCTTTCATCAGCCAGCACCTTCAACAGCCAGTGGGACAGATGCCGACACAAATAATATTCCAGATTCAAGATAGGGTACGACCGATGACCAGGCAGGGCGGGATGAAGCAAGCAGCAAGGGATTGGCTTGGCTGAATAGAACAGATGCGACCGGTAATGGGATATTGAATGGAAAGAACGAAAGCGACGTACGTACTGGATTGACCGGCGTGTGCCAACTACTCTACTTCCCTATTTCTTGCCTTTTCACCTCCCCTAATTGGTGCACTCTTTCCCCCAATTCCCCGATAGAGAAGAAAGAGATAAGCAATGACCGGACTAGACCAATGAAAGCGGACCAAGGTTTTTATGCGTTAGCCAAGCGCGCCCATTACAGCGCCTCTATTACAGAAGCGAAAGGGACGCGCCCTATTGACCAGCCGAAGAGCATCCTTATAAAAGAATGAATGGGAAGCAGGTATTATTATCGCTTAGCGCTTGTGCTAAGGAACGGTCTATATTGCTAGAGTTATCTTTACTTCACCCCCCGCGTACTCCTCTATTCTTATATTTGAATTCCGTCTCTAAGCTTCCCCTTTAGTGCCCGCCGAGACTTATTTCCTCTCGACTATAGTTGAATGGAAGTTTCATTTCCTAAGTCTAAAAAAATTTCTTTTATGGAGTCCCCATAGTGCGTGCATTCCCCTACATAGTCTGTAGAATAATTTATCACTAAGAAGGGTTACAATATAATATATATAAGAGAATTCCAGATTGAAGATCTCTTGATCCCATATACGATCCAGTTCTACATCTTAGCGCTGAAGTAATGAATAGAAATTGAGCTTCACTTCGCGAGTCGGGAATGGCATCATTTATTAAAAAGTGCTAGCGTTGACAAGAGATGAGCTAAAGAGGTGGCCGGGCAGTTGACCAGACCCTATCACATACAGACAGCAAGCAAGAGCTGTGCCGGCTTATCCGGAAAATTTCATTATTGTCAAAAAAAATGCTACTACCTCTTTGCTAAGCACAGGAATGCTTGATCGAGAAAAGCAAGCAAAGAAGCAGCAGGATGCGGAATATGAAGGGGCTAGGGGTAGAGCCAATAACCAATTGAAGAGTTATAGACTACAGTATAAAGCCCTCAATCATGCTCTTGCCAGTGACATAGATTGTATATACTCTCGCCGATTAAGGCAAATTCTGCGCTCCACGAAAAAACATAGGGAGTCCTTCCTCCTGGACTTAAGGAAGGCAAAACAAAAAAGTGCCCCTATGACTCTGGTTCTAGTGAAAGCGATGAAAGTATAGCTGTGCTCCAGTTTTTCGGGTAAAGGTTATACGGTGAAGAGCCCAGCCCGGTCAAGGCGACCTTATTAAAGGAGAACATTAGGTACTTCATAAGTAGATGGTAATCTCGTCCTTAGTTGCCGAATCTAATGGAGGTTTCAATCCGACGGATCAACCGTAATTTGAAGGTAAAACGGGGGAAATGATGGATGGGAACTCCTACTCTGACTATTGTTGCGATCTCTAAGCGGGATTTTCAGTCATCTATCCCTTTTCTTTCCTGAAGAACGAGTGGATGTTTTGAACGAGTGTTGAGCGAGTGAAGTGCCCCATAAGCTATAAGGGTGAGCTATATGTTTAAATTCCGTGAGCAGCGATTGAACTGAACGTTCCAAGTGCATCCAGCAGGAATCGAACCTACGAATTTTCGCCCCTTTATTAGGCTGGGCGCTTTAACCATTCAGCCATGGATGCACAAAGACTCGGCGAGTGAACTAGGTTTTGGTATTCCTTCTCGAGCTTCTATTTCTTCCGTTAAAGGAGATTCGAGAAAAGATGGAATAGGAAGACGTGTTTCCAGAACAAACAAGATACGGGTTGAGAAGGGGGAGTTAGCAAAGTTAGACAAGATTGGAATGGGCATAGGAACATGTATTGATGTACCAGATCGGCTAATGCTCCCAGGTTGATGCGATGTATTCCACCAGTTGACTGAAGACTTGATTATTGGTATATCGATCGGTCCAGCACGGATTGAAATAGAAGCCGGTTCGACAGGAAGCTTTTGAAAACGCAGTGCACCCAGGTAAATAAGGAACGAGATGAATACAGAGGTTAAACGAGCATCCCACACCCAAAAGGTGCCCCACATAGGTCTTCCCCGAAACCCCCCAGTAACTAAGGTTAACAACGTAAAAAAAGCACCAATTTCTGTACCGGTTCCGGAAGAGCGAAGAAAAAGGGGATGTTTTGTTAATAGGAAAAGGAAAGTGTTTATAGCCGTAGCGATATAAACAAGAATACTCATCCGAGCCGCAGGAACATGTACATACGGAATACGAGAATTTCCACCTTGTTGAAGATCTAGTGGTGCTACCCGAAGACTTAAATGAATAGCCATCGCTGTTAAGAACACCCGAGATCCAATGATAATTTGCGCGTAGCTTCTGGTCTTTGACATCAAAAAATAAGGTTGTAATAACGAAACGGACATGTGATAATTTGGTCCTAGCTAGTGGAACAAGAAAGACATGGATCTATATTCAATACGCAATCAAAGGATTTCTCCTGCTTTGTTTTCGCTCCGCTCGTGCGCGGCACTCCTTGCTCGCGGAGCGGCATACCGAAAAAAGAAAGGTTTTGGAAGAAAAAAGAGTAGATTCCCTTTTGTGACCAAGAGCCCATCCTTGATCCAAGCCGAGTTTTGCATTCCTTAGCTTGGTGCAAAGGGCTTCTCGCGGGTCCCTAGCCCATCTCGAATACGATGCGGTAGGGTACTCGTGACCCTGCTGGTGGCTGCCACTGCCTCACTCTTAAATGCCGCCAGCTCTGTCTTCCTACTTAAGGCATCCGCGACCTGGGTGGTCCGTCCAAGCTTATACTCTAGCACCATATCAATCAAACTTGGCAAGTTTGTCTTGCTTGCCATCGTCCCTGTTTTGGCGCGAGTTTTTTCTGGGCCAGGAAGTCACTCGTCGCCACATTATCCGTCTTGACCACAAATCGTGACCCGCCTCCACGTTCTCAAGTAGTGCACTATTGCCTTCTCTTGGACCACGCCTTTCGGTCTCATTGAGCTTTCGGCTCTCATATGCTACTGGGTTACCTTATTATACTAGCACACCGCCTATGGCATAGTCTGACGCATCGGTGTGTACTTCAAATGGCTTAGTGTGATCTGGCAACTGCAATACGGGGTCATCAATCAATGCCTGCTTTAGGTCCTCAAAAGCTCTTTGACACTCTTCCGATCAGTGCAGTGCCATGATCGGTCCTTACGTCCTTCTTTAGGATATTTTTTAGTTGAGCAGCCCTATTCGAGTAACTTACGATGAATCTTCGGTAATAGTTCACGAGCCCTAAAAAAGATCTTAGCTCACTCACCTTGGTAGGTGCTTGCCACTCCTCGATGGCTCTGATGCCCATCCAATGCCCTAGGAATAGGATCTCCGTCTGTCCAAAGGAGCATTTCTCTTTCTTTACATAGAGGTGATTCTTCCTTAATACCTTAAAAACGGTCCGGAGGTGGCTAACGTGGTAGTTTAACGGATAGCTATAGCCCACGATCAAAGTATACTACCAGTCGTCTAAGTACGGGTGGAATAGCTCATTGTGGAGGGTGCAGAGCGTGGCAGGGGCATTGGTGAGTCCAAAAGGCATAACCAAATAAAACGCCCCTTTATTAGTAAGGTTGCTTGCTTGTCACACAGGTCGTCTTTGGCTCGTCTCCTTCCGCGATACGCATTTGGTAGTAGCCCAACCGCAGATCCAACTTCGAGAAGTATCTCGCGCTTATTGATTAGGGCGAAGAAGTCTGCAATCAAAGTGGATACTTGTTCTTGATGGTTAGGTTACCTTGTTGAGCGCCCGATAATCAATGCACATGGCTACCGCTTCTTCTGGAATAAATAAAACGGGGGCTCCCCAACCCTTTCCCCAGCAAGATAGGGAAACCCTGCCCTGGAGGCTGGAATATAAATAGGCCCCAATGAGTTCCTGAAATTTTTTCCTGAGTTCAACCAAACCCCTTAACTAATAGATGCTAGTTGGGGGGGCCATCCGCTAAACCCAGCCCCTGTCTAAGTAAAAGGGGGTTTGGCTCCAGGCTCCAACTCGATCTTGTGGTAGACTGCCCCTCCTAGGGGGCACTTGGCAACAACTCACTCGTGGGGCATGATATCCCAAAATTCCTCAAGTACTTTCTGCACTTCCTGAGAAAGAAGTCGTCTTGGTATTGGATCCGCTCTTCTGTTAGTATGAACATGAATTAGATTCTATTCGTCTTCTTTATTCTTAAGGGAACCCCCCACCAGAACCATTCTTAAGACCACCAAGCCCTCTCGAATGAGTTCTACTATAGAAGCTTTCAACGTACACCCAGGGAC